ATAGAGTTTCATTTCGAAAAGCAATGAAAAAGGCTATTGAATTAACTGAACAAGCAGATACAAAAGGAATTCAAGTACAAATTGCAGGGCGTATCGACGGAAAAGAAATTGCGCGTGTGGAATGGATCAGAGAAGGTAGGGTTCCCCTGCAAACCATTCGAGCTAAAATCGATTATTGTTCCTATACTGTTCGAACTATTTATGGAGTATTAGGCATCAAAATTTGGATATTTATAGACGGGGAAGAATAAACCTTTATTTGTCTTTCCCTTCGATCTAGTGATGGAACAAAAAAGAGAAATTCGTTCCTTTTTTCTATTCAATAAAAACTAAAATGAAGAATTATAATTCTATATGGTTGAATAAAAATTCGATTAGCCATTTGATATAATTGCTATGCTTAGTGTGTGACTCGTTGGTTTTTTTAGGGTTAGGATTCAATAAAAAAAAGACTAGCCTCTTACTATAAACTAATAACTATAGGACTACTAACCAACTCATCACTTCGCATTATCTGGATCCAAAGAACCAGTCAAGATATGATATATCGGTCATATCGTTGTAGCAACTGAAATCTTTTTTGCATAAACAAAAGAAAAATAAATCTAATTCTAAGTTATAAAGCGAAATAGAGAACAAAGATGTGGATAAATGGAAGGGTGAAAGAAAGAGAGAGAAAAATACCAATGATCTAGAATTCCATCCAATATGTAAGGTCTATGAGTCATCTCATAAAAAAGGCAGTGTAATAAAGCATCAATGCTGATTCGTACATAATTAAATGAATCTGTTCATAAAATAAAAAAATAAGAGCTTCGAGCCAATAAAGACTAAGAAGATTGACTCAAGAAAAAATTTCATTATGAGCTCCATTGTAGAAATCAGACCTAACCATTAAATAAGAAGCGATGGGAACGATGGAACCTATGAATCCAAATCTATTGAAAACGGATTCATTGATCGGGATGGCGGAACAAACCAAAGACTAATTCATTCATATTCATCTATTGGGAAAAGAAAAATCAAGAGCTAACCCTACAACTGAAATAGCGATGAAAAGAGTAAATATTCGCCTGCGAAACCTTTATTTTCTTGGATTGCTAAATTTGGGTCAATCGAAGAAAATAAAAGACAAAACAAAATAAAGAATCGTTATAACATTATAAAAAGCCATACAATATTTAAAATAGAAATATTAATATGTTTAGTTATCTAAAAAAACAAGATATACAAACGAATAATAGAGAAGTTGAAGATTTTCTTATTCGCGAGGAGCTGGATGAGAAGAAACTCTCACGTCCAGTTCTGTAGTAGAGATGGAATTCAGAACCAACCATCAACTATAACCCCAAAAGAACCAGATTCCGTAAACAACATAGAGGAAGAATGAAGGGAATATCTTATCGAGGTAATCATATTTCTTTCGGTAAATATGCTCTTCAGGCACTTGAACCCGCCTGGATCACATCTAGACAAATAGAAGCAGGTCGACGAGCAATGACACGAAATGCACGACGTGGTGGAAAAATATGGGTACGTATATTTCCAGACAAACCGGTTACAGTAAGACCCGCAGAAACACGTATGGGTTCGGGGAAAGGATCCCCTGAATATTGGGTAGCTGTTGTTAAACCAGGTCGAATCCTTTATGAAATGGGTGGAGTAACAGAAAATATAGCCAGAAAGGCTATTTCAATAGCATCGTCTAAAATGCCTATACGAACTCAATTCATTATTTCGGCATAAAAATGGAGAATCAAAGGAAATAGGTCTTGAGAATTAAAAAAAAAACAATCGCAGGTGCTGATTTATTTTTTTGGACAAACAATATTTCTTTTTTCTTCGCCCTTTGCATTGAAAGAATAGATAAAAAAAAAAATGATATGATTCAACCTCAGACCCTTTTGAATGTAGCGGATAACAGCGGGGCTCGAGAATTGATGTGTATTCGAATCATAGGAGCTAGCAATCGTCGATATGCTCATATCGGTGACGTTATTGTTGCTGTGATCAAAGAAGCAGTGCCAAACATGCCCCTAGCAAGATCAGAAGTGGTCAGAGCTGTAATTGTACGTACTTGTAAAGAACTCAAACGTGATAACGGTATGATAATACGATATGATGACAATGCTGCGGTTGTCATCGATCAAGAAGGAAACCCAAAGGGAACTCGGGTTTTTGGTGCAATTGCCCGGGAATTGAGACAGTTAAATTTTACTAAAATAGTTTCATTAGCTCCGGAGGTATTATAAAATGAGATCATGATATGGTTAGAATAAAGTATTTCAAAGAAAGAGATTAAGAAATGGATTCAGATTAATTAATAGATTATGTCTCATGCATATGCCTTTAAGAATTCATATTCATAAACAAATAAGTAAAAAAACAAGAAAGGCATGTTGATTATATCAAAATTTGGGAGCACCAAGAATTTTAATTCATCATGGGTAGGGATACTATTGCTGACATAATAACCTCTATACGAAATGCTGATATGGAT